GTAATTGTAGCTTACAAAGGAAAGCGTAGCATTGAAAATGCTAAGACGGTGAAGCACCCAAAAACAAGGTCTTGGTCCTAAACCTAATATTGCCCACAGCTAAAGTATACATGCAAGCCTCCACAACACAGTGAGATGCCCAAAGCCACTTATTAAGAGTACGGAGCGGGTATCAGGCCCAATGCCTATGACACCATGCTACGCCACACCCACACGGGCCCGCAGCAGTAACCAACATTGGGATATAAGCGAAAGCTAGACCCAGTTATAGCTTCTAAGGTTGGTAAAATTCGTGCCAGCGACCGCGGTTACACGAATGACCTAAGGTAATATTAACGGCGTAAACATGACTAGGGCTACACATGAACCTTAAGGAAGAAACAAAAGCCTGCTGTAAAAAGCCAAGCTTAAAATAATCTTAAAGCCTTAACCACCCCTGACTCATGAAATCCAAGAAACAAACTAGGATTAGATACCCTACTATGCTTGGCAGTAACAAGGTTGAAATGAACTTCACCAGCCCGCCAGATTATTACAAGCGAAAGCCTAAAACTCAAAGGACTTGACGGTGTCCCACATTCAACCTAGAGGAGCCTGTCCTATAATCGATGATCCACGATTCACCTCACCATTTTTTGCCAAACAGCCTATATACCGCCGTCACAAGTTCACCTTTTGAAAGGAAAAGAGTGAACAAAATAGCCCAGTGCTAGTATGTCAGGTCAAGGTGTAGCTAATAAACTGGTTTGAGATGGGCTACATTTCCTTTGTAAAGGAAACACGAACGGTCTTATGAAAACCCACCAGAAGGAGGATTTAGTAGTAAAGTGGGATTAGCAAGCCTGCTTGAATACACTGCCCTGGGACACGTACACACCGCCCGTCACCCCTATCAACTATTTGTCTTAAAATTTCATAAAACAATAAAAAATGAAAAGATCGGGTAAGTCGTAACAAGGTAAGCGTACTGGAAAGTGTGCTTAGAACAAAAAGTAGCTTAAAATAAAGCACTCGGCTTACAACCGAGACATATTAGCTCACTAATCTTTTTGAGCCTAATCCTAGTCCAATTTTATTTACTAACGGCCACCCCATTAATAAACAAAACATTTGAAAAAACCAGTAGTGGAGATCAAAAATTTTCTTTGGCACAATAGTTTACGTACCGCAAGGGAACGCTTAAAGAAATGAAATAAAAAAGCAAAAAAAAGCAGAGATCTATACTCGTACCTTTTGCATCATGGTTTAGCAAGAAGATGCTGACAAGAAGCACCCAGTCAGACCACCCGAAACCAGGTGAGCTACTTCTGAGCAGCTATAGCGCGCACCCTTCTCTGTAGCAAAAGAGTGGGAAGACTCAGCAGTAGCGGTGAAACGCCTATCGAACCTGGCGATAGCTGGCTGTTCAAAAAAGGATTTAAGTCCTCCTTAGGTAAAAAACAAACTAAAAATTAATCCTAAAGGAGTCTCTGGGGGAACAGCTCCAGAGACAAGGGATACAGCCCTAAGCTGAGAGAAAGAAAAAAAAATAAACCCGTGGGCTCTAAAGCAGCCATCAGAAAAAATAGCGTCCAAGCATAGCTTTCTAAAAATACCAGATCTGCTACCGACCTCCAGCAAGCAAACAAAAGAACAACCCTATATAAATAGAGATAATAATGCTAAAACTACTAATACGAGCAGCCTCTTCTAGCGCATCTAGAACTCAAAACGACTGACATCTAACGGACCATAAAAGGTACAGGAAAGCCCAATTTTTATATCCTTGCCCCCCCCGTAAAATCAACTCAGAAGCGCAAAAATAAAATTAAAAGTTACAAAAGGAACTCGGCAAACATAAACTCCAACTGTTTACCAAAAACATAGCCCCCAGCTAAGCAAGTATTGGGGGTAATGCCTGCCCAGTGAAATAAAATTTTAACGGCCGCGGTACCCTAACCGTGCAAAGGTAGCGTAATCATTTGTCTACTAATTATAGACCAGTATGAAAGGCCACATGAGAGTTTAACTGTCTCTTGTAACCAATTTATAAAACTGATCTCCTAGTTCAAAAGCTAGGATACTATCATAAGACGAGAAGACCCTGTGAAGCTTAAAAAATCTCTTTAATACTACTAAGGAGTACTTTTAGTTGGGGCAACTTTGGAAAAAACCACAACTTCCAAGCGGCCAACAGCCCTACAAGACCTACAAGTCAACCTCGACCCAGTATAACTGATAAATGAACCAAGTTACTCCAGGGATAACAGCGCAATCTTCTTTAAGAGCCCATATCAAAAAGAGGGTTTACGACCTCGATGTTGGATCAGGACACCCCAGTGACGCAGCCGCTACTAAAGGTTCGTTTGTTCAACGATTAAAGTCCTACGTGATCTGAGTTCAGACCGGAGAGATCCAGGTCGGTTTCTATCTATGAACCAGTTTTTCCAGTACGAAAGGACCGAAAAACTAAAGCCCCTGCTCCACGCACGCTTTATTAAGAAACAAATTTAATAAAAGTTGATAAGAACAACAAGCCACCCCAAGAAGAGGGGGACACTAGGGTGGCAGAGCCAGGTTAATGCACTAAGACTTAAAACCTTATTACAGGCGTTCAAATCGCCTTCCTAGTAATAAACTACCTATTAATTTACTTTTTAAGTCCACTGACATACATTATTCCAATCCTTATTGCAGTTGCTTTTTTAACCCTATTAGAACGAAAAGTAATAGGATATATACAACTACGAAAAGGGCCAAATGTTGTAGGACCTTATGGCCTGCTTCAACCCATCGCGGACGGAGTAAAACTCCTAATTAAAGAACCTAATAAACCGAGTCTCTCCGCCCCACTCCTATTTATTTTTTCACCAATTATAGCCCTTACCTTAGCCTTCTTAATATGATCCCCACTTCCCCTGCCCCTTCAATTATCCAACATGAACATTGGCCTACTCTTCATTATAGCTATCTCAAGCATAACATCTTATGCCGTCCTCTGGTCCGGATGATCCTCAAGCTCAAAGTATTCCCTAATAGGGGCCCTACGAGCAGTTGCTCAAACAATTTCCTACGAGGTTACTCTAGGAATTATTATTCTTTCCCTAGTAATCATAACAGGGGGATACTCATTACAAACATTCTCAATAGCACAAGAGCCCATATGGTTATTATTTGCCTCCTGACCCCTAGCTATAATATGATTTACATCCACGCTAGCAGAAACAAACCGTTCCCCGTTTGATCTCACCGAAGGAGAATCCGAACTTGTTTCCGGTTTTAATGTCGAGTATTCTGCTGGACCATTTGCCCTCCTATTCTTAGCAGAATATACTAACATCATCTCAATAAATCTTATCTCTTCCATCATATTTATTAACCCCGGAATACCCACAAATTATGAACTTTTTACAACAAATCTTATACTAAAAACTACTGTTTTATCAATACTTTTCTTATGGGTACGAGCCTCATATCCCCGATTTCGATATGATCAACTTATAACTCTACTGTGAAAACAATTTTTACCTATAACTCTTGCAATATGTATATTACACATTTCCCTACCTATTTCACTATACGGAGTCTCACCACAATAAAGGACGTGTGCCCGAGCGTAGGGGTTACATTGATAGTGTAAAAACAGAGCTAACCCTCTCACCTCCTAAGAGTCAAGGCTTCGAACCCAGACTAAGAAGCTCAAAACTTCCCGTACTACCTTATTATACTACCTCTTAGTAAAGTCAGCTAAATAAGCTCTTGGGCCCATACCCCGAAAATGTTGAAATTCAACCTTTACTAATCTCCCCTGTTTCCACCATAACAATTTTAATTAGTATTATTACAGGAACCTTAATTACAGCTTCAAGTCAACATTGACTACTGGCCTGACTAGGCCTGGAATTAAACACTCTAGCAATTGTTCCCTTGATTGCAAAAACCCATCACCCGCGTGCAACTGAAGCAACAACAAAATATTTCCTAACCCAAACTATGGCATCTTTGATAGTCTTATTCGCCGCCACAACAAACGCTATACACACAGGACAGTGAGAAATTAAATGTATAACCACCCCAACATCAACCCTCATTCTAACCCTCGCCTTATTAATAAAAATAGGTTCAGCCCCATTTCACTTCTGAATCCCAGAAGTAATCCAAGGGGTACAAATAAAAGTAGGACTAGTAATTTTAACCTGACAGAAACTAGCCCCAATAGCTCTTATTTTAGCCTCAAAGGCTACTCTACATCAAGAAGTACTTATATTCTCAGCCCTCCTTTCTATTTTTCTTGGCGGCTGAGGGGGCCTAAATCAAACACAACTACGAAAACTCATAGCCTTTTCATCCATCTCACACGTAGGCTGAATATTAATAACAGCACTACTGGCCCCCAAAGTGACAATACTAGCCTTAGTCATCTATATCTTATTAACTACCCCAATGTTTATTTCCATAATCTTAACCTCATCCAAAAGCATTAAGGATATGGGACTTACATGGAACACTACACCACATATCACTGCCCTGACTATAATTATCCTAATATCCCTCTCAGGGATACCACCCCTCACAGGATTTTTGCCAAAATGAATAATCCTGAAAGAACTTACCAGCCATAACTTACTTTTAATAGCCACTCTAGCAGCTGTGACATCCATTCTCAGCCTATACTTTTATCTCCACCTCTCTTACGCAACAACAATAACTGTTTCCCCAAACACAACACCGTCATCCCAAAAATGACGATTCAACTATAAGACCTTACAATTATTACCTCTGCTTGCATCAACAGCAATTTTTCTACTACCCCTCCTACCAATATTTGTTTAGAAGATTAGGTTATATTTTAAACCAGGGGCCTTCAAAGCCCCCAAAAAAGATTTCTTTATCTTCTGAGAACTTGCAACACACTACATCTCCTGCTCGCAATGCAGGCACTTTAATTAAGCTAAAGTTCTCTAGATAGGCGAGCTTCGATCCCGCAATAACTAGTTAACAGCTAGCTGTCTTGGCCTACAGACTCCTATCTAAAGTCCGAAGCTAACTTAGCCTACTTCAAATTTGCAATTTGATATGTAATAACACCCCCGGACCTGATAAAGGGAAGCTCATCTTCCATGCGTAGGACTACAATCTACCGCTATTTCAGCCACTCTACCGTGTATATAGCACGTTGACTATTTTCAACTAACCACAAAGATATTGGCACCCTCTACCTACTGTTTGGTGCCTGATCAGGCATTCTAGGAGCAGCCCTAAGCATAATAATCCGTATAGAACTATGCCAACCGGGCTCACTTCTAGGAAATGACCAAATTTATAATGTTGTCGTCACAGCTCACGCATTCGTAATAATTTTTTTTATAGTTATACCAACAATAATTGGCGGATTCGGAAACTGACTAATTCCCCTCATACTAGGAGCCCCAGACATAGCATTTCCACGTATGAACAATATAAGCTTTTGACTTCTTCCACCCTCATTATTTTTACTATTAGCCTCTTCATATGTAGAGGCCGGAGTCGGCACAGGTTGAACCGTCTATCCCCCCCTATCTGGGAACCTCACACATTCGGGCGCTTCAGTCGACCTGGCCATCTTTTCCCTTCACTTAGCCGGAATATCATCAATTCTTGGTGCAATCAATTTTATTACAACCTGCTTCAGCATAAAATCCCCATCTATTTCTCACTATAAATTTCCACTTTTCGTCTGATCAGTACTAGCCACGGCCACCCTTCTTCTAATTGCACTTCCAGTACTAGCAGCAGCCATCACAATATTATTAACTGACCGAAACATTAATACCTCATTCTTTGACCCATCCGGAGGCGGAGACCCCGTCCTATTCCAACATCTATTTTGATTCTTTGGCCACCCCGAAGTATACATCCTAATTTTACCAGGATTCGGAATTGTATCACATATTATTGCACACTACTCGGGTAAAAAAGAGCCATTTGGCTACATAAGCATGGTATGAGCCATAATTTCCATTTCAATTCTAGGCTTTATTGTCTGAGCCCACCATATATTTACAGTCGGAATAGATGTCGACACACGAGCTTATTTTACATCAGCCACTATAGTGATTGCAGTTCCAACTGGAATCAAAGTGTTCAGCTGATTAGCCACTATGTGCGGCGGACACGTAAAATGAGATACCCCAATACTTTGAGCAACTGGCTTTATTTTCCTTTTTACCGTAGGGGGCCTAACTGGCGTAGTTTTATCTAATTCATCCCTAGACATCGTTTTGCACGACACCTACTACGTAGTAGCCCACTTTCACTACGTACTGTCAATAGGAGCAGTCTTTGCCATTATAGCCGGATTAATTCACTGATTCCCACTATTCACCGGGTACTCTTTAAATCATACACTCACCAAAATCCAGTTCTGAATAGCCTTTATTGGCGTAAACATAACCTTTTTCCCCCAACACTTTCTTGGCCTATCCGGAATGCCACGCCGATATTCTGACTATCCAGACGCCTTCACAACCTGAAACACACTATCCTCCCTAGGCTCAATAATTTCTATAGCCTCCATTACACTCACAATTATTATTATCTGAGAAGCTTTTTCATCAAAAAAACTTTTTAAGCCTCAATCAATAATAAAAACAGACATTGAATGAATTAATGGAACCCCCCCACCCCATCATACTTATGAAGAACCAACATTCGTAATAACAAATCAGTATCCACCACTAGAACACAAGAAAGGATGACACTAACACACCTTCAACTAATTTCAAGTTAGCCGCATATTTCAATGCTTCTTTCTCAAGAGCCTAGTAAACATATTACATAATCTTGTCAAGATTAAATAACAGCACATGCTGTGGCTCTCAATGCCACAACCTATGCAAATAGGCTTCCAAGACGCAAGCTCCCCACTCATAGAAGAATTATTATTTCTCCATGACCACACCCTCCTAATTATTTTTACCATCAGCATTGCAGTACTTCTGCTCGCCTCATCAATTCTCACAACCCGCCTTACACACGTCAACATCCTCAACGTTCACGAACTTGAATCAGTTTGGACCCTTATACCAACAACCGTATTAATTATAACTGCCATCCCCTCCCTCCGAATCCTCTATCTAATGGAAGAAGTAACAGACCCGTACATAACAATTAAAGCAACAGGGCATCAATGATTTTGAAACTACGAATACACAGACGAAGATATAAACCTTTCATTTGACTCCTACATAACACAAACAAATGACCTTCCTCAGGGAGGATTTCGATTACTAGAAGTAGACAACCGCATAACTGTCCCATCACAAACCCAAACTCGAGTATTAATTTCAGCAGAAGATGTATTACACTCATGGGCAGTTCCCTCACTAGGCATTAAAGCAGACGCAATCCCCGGCCGACTAAATCAAGTACTAATATTACCCTCACGAAACGGCCTATTCTTTGGGCAATGCTCAGAAATCTGTGGTATTAACCATAGCTTTATACCCATTGTAATTGAATCAGTACCAACCCCAACATTCGAATCATGACTTAATACACAAAAATAACGCCAAGAAGCTTCTACAGCACTAGCCTTTTAAGCTAGAGAGGGGGTAATCGTGCCCCCTTGACGAATGCCACAACTAAGCAAAACTAACTTAGTACTAATATTTGCCTGCACCTGAATTAGCCTTCATCTTATTATAACCGCAACGAAAAAAATTAACCTCTCTATAATCCCAACCCCCAACACTACAATATACAACCCACCATCATGATACTGACCATACACCTAAATTTATTTGACCAGTTCAAGTGCCCTGAAGTACTTTTTTTACCAACGTTTATCCCAGCAATAATAATAGTAATTTTCCTTCTACGCAATAATAAAAATCTCCTAAAAAACCGAGTGACTATCCTCAACTCATGAGCTATAAAAATAACAACTAAAAATCTTATGTCCCAATTAAGCCCCATAGGTCAAAAATGGACAAACCTATTAATAGCCCTCTTCACTTTAATTCTTTTATCGAACCTTTTAAGCCTGCTCCCCTATACATTTTCAACAACCTCTCAACTATCCATAAATATAGCACTAGCAATTCCACTATGACTAGGCACAGTACTACTAGGACTAGCCACAAAACCCAATCTGGCCACTGCCCACCTTCTTCCAGAAGGCTCCCCACCAGTCCTTTCACCAATACTTATTTTAATCGAAACGACAAGCCTCCTCATTCGTCCAGTAGCCCTAGGAGTTCGCCTCACTGCAAACATTACTGCAGGTCACCTGCTAATTCACATAATTAGCTCCACAACAGTAGAAATTATAAATACTTCACCAACCCTCTCACTAATTACAATAGCACTCCTCCTAGCCCTAACAATTCTAGAAATAGCAGTAGCTTGCATCCAAGCATATGTATTTACCCTACTTCTTTCTCTTTACTTAGAAGAAAATACATAAATGACCCACCAAGCCCACCCCTATCACATAGTTAACCCAAGCCCGTGACCAATCACAGGAGCTATTGCATCCTTCCTCACAACTTCCGGAATCGCACTATGATTTCACCTAAACTCCACACTAGTATTAAAACTAGCATTCTTAGCAACCGCCTTCACAATACTTCAATGATGACGTGATATTATTCGAGAATCCACATTCCAAGGCCATCACACAAAAATAGTACAAAAAAACATGCGATGGGGAATAGCCCTCTTTATTACATCTGAAATCTTCTTTTTTATAGGCTTCTTCTGGGCATTTTACCATCTTAGCCTCTCGCCAAGTCCAGAGCTCGGCGCAACTTGACCTCCAACAGGTATTATACCCCTCAACCCATTTGATGTTCCACTACTAAACACAATAGTACTTCTAACATCAGGGGTAACAATTACATGATCCCACCATGCAATTATAGAAGGAAATAAAAAAGAAGCTTTTTTAGCCCTACTAATAACTGTTTTATTAGGCATATACTTCACTCTACTTCAACTCTCAGAGTACATAGAAACACCATTTACTATTTCAGATAGCGCATACGGATCCACTTTCTTCGTAGCCACGGGCTTCCACGGACTACACGTTATAATTGGCACAACCTTTCTTATAGTATCCCTGATACGCCTCTATTTTTTCCACTTCACCACCAACCACCATTTTGGATTTGAAGCAGCAGCATGATACTGACACTTTGTAGACGTTATCTGACTTCTCCTTTACATTTCTATCTACTGATGAGGCTCATATTTCCTTAGTATATTAAGTATGCCTGCCTTCCAAACAGGCGGTTCCACAAAGGAAGGAGATAATTAATATTCTTTCTATAACCACAATTTCATTATTAATCACAATTATTATTGTAATTTTTAACTTCTTAGCTTCTAACACACAACCTAACATTGATAAAACTTCACCATACGAATGCGGCTTTGACCCACTTGGAAATACACGTACCCAAATGTCCATCCAATTCTTTTTAATCGCAATTCTATTCCTAATTTTTGATCTAGAAATCGCACTTCTCCTTCCCCTTCCATGAGCTATAACCAACTCCACCCCTAAACTAACTACTATATCAGCAACCATGATTCTTTCCCTACTTACATTAGGACTAGTTTATGAATGACTTCGAGGGGGCCTCGACTGGGCAAAGTACTGAGATAGTTTACCCCACCCAAGACATCTGATTTCGACTCAGAAGACCTTTAAATTAAAGTCTCAGAAGTGTCACCTATTCAAGAAGCACTACTAACCGCATTTTCACTGACAGCCCTCAGCCTATCTACACAACAAAAACACTTTATATATGCCCTACTATGCATTGAAGCAATAATACTCTCGCTCTTTGTACTTATAACAGTCAATTTCATTAATCTAACCCATACAACTGGCCTCCCAGCACCAATCATAATACTGACTATGGCCGCCTGCGGAGCAGCCGTGGGGTTAAGCCTAATAATCGCAACCATTCGAACCCACGGGAACGACCTACTCAACAACCTCAACCTGCTATAATGATAAAAATTATTTTACCCATAATCCTTTTAATCCCAACAACCCTTGCCCTAAAACCAAAATTTTTATTTCCAGCCCTCACAGCCCTCTCAACTCTCCTAACCCTTCTTAGCCTGTCATGACTAAAACAACCAGTCGGCCCAAAAGTCTTATCAAACATCTATATAGACATCGATAGTATCTCAGCCCCTCTTATTGCCCTCTCGTTCTGACTACTACCAATGACTATTCTTGCAAGCCAAAGCTCCCTATCGAAAGAACCCACACAACGACAACGCCTATTTCTCCTCTCATTAATTACACTCCACTCTTTTACTATCCTTACATTTATAGCCTCTAGCCTAACCATAATATATATTGCATTTGAGGCTACACTTGTCCCAACCATAATTCTAATTACGCGTTGAGGACACCAAGCTGAACGCTTAACAGCAGGCTCTTACTTCATAATCTATACTCTACTTAGCTCAATACCCCTATTAATTGCAATCCTATATATTGACAATCACCTTATAGCCCCCACTCTCTTCTTTATTCCATCACAACACACAACTCTAACCTCTTACCAAACAATAATTTTATGAACCGCCTGTATTATAGCATTCCTAGTAAAAATACCAATATATGGCCTCCACCTATGACTTCCCAAAGCCCATGTAGAAGCACCCATCGCAGGATCAATAGTACTAGCAGCAATCCTACTAAAAATGGGGGGGTACGGCATTATTCGAATTATCCAAGCTCTGCCACCCATAAAAACAGACACCTTTATAATTATTCTAGTGATTTCACTTTGAGGAATAATTATAACCAACTCAACCTGTCTTCAACAAACAGACCTTAAATCACTTATTGCCTACTCCTCCGTAGGCCATATAGGCCTTGTCATCACAGCAATCCTCATTCAAACCCCATGGGGGCTAGCAGGAGCCATAATACTAATAATTGCCCACGGTTTTACATCCTCCCTATTATTCTGCCTAACAAATATCTCCTACGAACGCACACACACTCGTCTCCTCATTCTTACAAAAGGCCTACATATGTCTCTTCCCCTTATAACCTCTTGATGACTCCTAGCTAGCCTAATAAATATTGCCCTTCCCCCCTTAATAAACTTTACTGGGGAAATTATAATTATATCCTCAACCTTCAACTGATCCAACCCCACCTTAATCCACTTAGGCCTCGGCACATTAATTACAGCAATCTATACACTTCATATGTTTACTTCTACACAATTCGGAAAAACAACTAAACATCAAAAATTCAATGAACCTGCACACTCTCGAGAACACCTACTAACCACCCTACACATTATTCCTCTAGTGTTATTATCCCTAAAACCAGAACTTATTATATAAGTAAACGTAGTTTAAACACAAAACACCAGCCTGTGAAGCTGAAAACAGAAAAAATTCTCATTTACCAAGAATGTCACGGGGACTGCTAACTCCCACCCCTGGTAATAAAACACCAGCATCCTTACTTTTAAAGGGAAATAGCTACCCATTGGTTTTAGGCACCAACACTCTTGGTGCAAATCCAAGTAAAAGAAATGACAACCCCAATTATAGTTACCTCTACCCTTTTAATTTACCTTTGGCTTATAATTCCATTAATAAAATACATAACCCCAAACAATAAACTAACCCCAACCCTCCTTAAAAACTTTATTAAAAAAGCCTTCATCACAAGTCTTGTCCCTACATTACTTTTTATAAAAAACGAAACAGATATATCAGTAAAATTTTCCACCCCTATAAACTTAGAAACCTATAATATTTATATTAGTATTACACTAGACATATACTCCATCATATTTACTTCAATTGCTCTTTTCATCACATGATCAATTATAGAATTTTCCACTTGATATATATCCTCAGACCCCCACCTTAAAAAATTCCTAAAATACTTAATTACCTTTCTACTAGCAATACTAGTAATTATCTCCGCTAACAACCTCTACCAATTTTTTATCGGCTGAGAAGGGGTCGGCATTATATCATTTCTACTAATCGGTTGGTGATTTGCTCGAACCGACGCCAACACTGCATCCCTCCAAGCCATTATTTACAACCGACTAGGGGATATCGGCCTACTAATAACCATATTTTGATTAAGCATAAATACCTCTTGAGACATCCAAGAAATATTTACACAAATTAATTCATATCAAATTATCCCTATAGCAGGCCTTCTCCTAGCAGCAACTGGAAAGTCTGCCCAATTTGGACTACACCCCTGACTACCAGCGGCCATAGAAGGCCCAACCCCTGTTTCAGCCTTACTCCATTCAAGCACAATAGTGGTAGCCGGAGTATTTTTAATTCTACGCATACACCCCATAATACAAGATACCCCCCTAATTCTTTCCTCATGTCTAATTATTGGCTCACTAACCACCCTTCTCTCAGCAATTGTCGCCTCAACACAAAATGATATTAAAAAAATTATTGCACTCTCAACAACCAGTCAACTAGGCCTCATAATAGTAACCCTGGGACTAAATCAACCTGTACTAGCCTTCATGCATATATGCATGCACTCATTCTTCAAAGCCATATTATTTTTATGTGCAGGTTCCTTTATCCACAACCTCGACAACGAACAAGACATTCGAAAAATAGGCAACCTACAACTCATATTCCCAGCAACATCCTCCGCAATTACAACAGCTAATATAGCACTAATAGGGACCCCCTTCCTATCCGGATTTTACTCAAAAGACATTATCATCGAAACAATCACAAACTCTTATACCAACGCATGAGCCCTAGCCCTCACCCTCGTGGCAACAGTTCTCTCCGCCACCTACAGCACCCGAATAATACTACTAGCTATGACAAATTTTACGAAAGTAAAACAAACAACAACTCATCCCGAATCAAAAACTATACTGAACTCAATTTCACGCCTTTTAATTGGTACAATCACCGCTGGCCTACTTACAAAAATAATAATCTCACCCAGCTCATCAGTTTTAACCATGCCTCAGCTCGTTAAAATAGCTGCCCTAGTATTATCCATCCTAGGACTAATCATTACCATAGACATAATTTTAATAAATAAATCTTCCCAACAACACACACCTAATACAATAAACCATTCACTTAACCAATTCATGTTTTTTAATACTGTTCATCGAAAAATACCACTCTCAACACTAAAGTTTAGCCAAAACCTTTCAACCGAACTCACAGACATATGAACACTAGAAAAATATGGCCCAAAAGGAGCCGCATCAAAAAACATTTATATAACACACCTTACCACGCAACAAAAAAACCTTATCAAAAGCTACCTTATGGTATTCTCACTAACCTTGTTGCTTACTACTATAACCCTACTACCTAACTGACCGTAATCCTCCCCCATGAAAACCACTACGGACCATCTCTACCACCACAAACAACGCCAACAACAAAGCCCAGGCACAAACCACTAACCCTCCTATTCCTAAAGAATACAATAAAGAAACACCTACACCATCCTCCAATAAAATACCTTTATACTCATCACCAAAAACAAAACCGTACTTCACACCCCCTACCAAAAAACTAATAATTAATACTAATCCAATGATCCCGCATAAAACTGTGTTTAACTTAATAAATACCTCTCCCTTCATAAACACAAATTCAAAGCCCTCTGTTATAGCAACAGAATAAGCAAAAACAACTATTATTCCACCCAAATAAACAATAAACAACAACAGAGAGACAAAAGCACTACCAAAAGCTGCAATCAATCCACAACAAAACAAAGAGCTAACAACTATGCATACAACCCCAAAATAAGGCACCCCACTACAACACAAACCCCCCAACCCAATCAAAATACCAACGCATAAAACATTTATAATATACAACATTGTTCTTGCTTGCACAAACCAAGACCTATGACCTGAAAAATCACCGTTGTTATTCAACTACAAAAACATGAAACTAAAACATATTAAATCTTCACTACTAGACCTCCCCTCCCCAACAAACATCTCAGCCCTATGAAACTTCGGATCCCTCCTAATTACATGCCTTTTAATTCAAATCCTTTCAGGCCTATTCTTAGCCACACACTATACAGCAGATATTAACATAGCATTTTCCTCAGTAATCCACATCAACCGAGACGTAAATGCCGGATGGTTAATCCAAAACCTACACGCAAACGGGGCCTCCCTATTCTTTATTTGCATATATATTCACATCGCCCGAGGATTATACTACGGATCATACCTTTACAAAAAAACCTGATCCATCGGAGTAGTAATTCTTCTAGCAACAATAATGACAGCCTTCCTAGGATATGTTTTACCCTGAGGACAAATATCCCTATGAGGGGCTACAGTAATTACAAATCTCCTATCAGCAGTCCCCTACCTGGGAACAACTCTTGTAACATGGGTATGAGGAGGCTTTTCAATTAGCAACTCCACATTAACACGATTCTTCACATTCCACTTTTTACTCCCCTTTATTATCCTGGCCCTTACAGCGATCCACATTATTTTCCTTCACGAAACAGGATCTAATAACCCACTCGGCTTAAACTCTGACCAAGATAAAATTCCATTCCACCCCTACTTCACACTAAAAGATATCCTTGGGGTTACACTAACACTCACAGGCCTGCTAACCATAGTTTTCTTCTTCCCATACCTAATGGGAGACCCAGAAAACTTCTCAAAAGCAAACCCCATATCAACTCCAGTCCATATTAAACCTGAATGGTACTTCCTCTTTGCATACGCAATCCTACGATCTATTCCTAATAAACTAGGAGGTGTAGTAGCCCTCATTGCCTCGATTTTAGTACTAATAATTGTACCCTTTACCCATATATCAAAACAACGAACAAAATCCTTCCAACCCCTCTCCCAAAGCCTCTTATGACTCCTACTAACCACCACCCTTCTACTAACCTGAATTGCAACAAAACCAGTAGAATACCCCTTCATCACCATAGGACAACTAACATCAACTCTATACTTTGCCACTTTTATCATTTTTATACCCCTACTCTCCACCATAGAAAATAAAGTTATTTGACCATGCCTTAATAGCTTAAACTAAAGCACTGTTCTTGTAAACCAGAGCTGGGCACCACCCTTAAGGCATCTCAAGAGAAGGCCAAAACCCACCCCTAGTCCCCAAAACTAGGATTCTTAATTTAAACTACCTCTTGACAAATAAAAATCTCCTCCACCCCATTTTTGGGGCCCCCCCCCCGCCCCCCCCCAACTGGGGAAGGGCGTTTTGCGCTATGTATATCGTGCATAAATTTATCTACCCCATACTATTAAGCAGGGACTTATTATGTAAGTACCCATACATACTATGTATAATACACATTAATCGCTTGTCCACTCGCATATAAGCAAGTAAATTATAACTCATAATCCAAAACATACCTGGTCCTTTTTTCATCTCTCAGACTTGCCCTCCCTGTTTAGTTCATGTCTATTCAAAACAACATTATATCAATTACACAAGACATAATAACCAACCTCTCTATAATAAGATACAACACGAATACGTATGTAATTCCCGGGCTCCATGTTCTCCTTCATTCCTGCATATCGGACATACATAGCTCCAACACCCTTCTCCCGTCCAGACAGTACATGGCTTTCAAGCATGCCTATTCTTTAGTCAGACCCTGCAATTCTCCCCATTTCGCGAGAAATCATACTATCCCTTTACCTAGAATAATTGTCCGGCTCTTCAGGCCCATAACTGTTTTATCCCCATAGAATGTACTTTCCAAGGCCGCTGGTTACACCTTCAGGGTCGGCTTAATGTACTGGAACCATCCCACTACTTCTCACTTTTTCCGAGGCCTATAGTTGCACCCTTTATATGGTACATGTATCCCATGATCTGGTCATCCTTGCTAGAGTCCATCTGGTTTGTCTTTTTTCTCTTAACCTTCGTCATACACCCATATATGCATTCCTCCCACGTGAGTCCAAACCGTATTAAGTTCATATATCACTAACTAACCAAATGATTACATTCTTTTAATGCTTGTAAGACATAGATTTTACCCACCATCCCTCAATTTTTCTTCTTCTAAGAAACGACGAATATTTTTTTATCCATTGAATCTTAAGATTTTTAATCATTTCACCCATTCTCACTACAAGAGTTCCTTGAACATCAACCCTTTTTTTCAAGAATTTTTTTCCAAAAAACCTTATTTTTTTCAAAAAAAAGAGATAATCTGCAAAAATGAAGTAAAAAAATTTATTAGACAAAAAAAATTTTTTAAAAATATTTTTGCATTAATTTTGTTTAAAAAAATTAATTTATACGTTGATTTTTTTTAAATTTTTTTTCCATCAACTTTTAACTGAATCAGTATTAATTTCTAAAAATATTTTAATGTTTTTTTTAAAAATATTTTTGCATTAATTTTGTTTAAAAAAATTAATTTATACGTTGATTTTTTTTAAATTTTTTTCCATCAACTTTTAACTGAATCAGTATTAATTTCTAAAAATATTTTAATGTTTTTTTTAAAAATATTTTTATGTCTTAAAACCTTTTTAATTTTTTTGTAGGAGAGAAAAAAAAATTAAAAT